ACGGAATAATGGAGGTTTCATTCATATCTTATTATGGTTGGTATAAATAACAAAATTTATAAAGAAAATAATATAGCTATTCATTGAGAATCTCACTTTTGAATGAGACTTATTTCGGATGAGACAAGCCAATAGGATGAACTGATAAAGGTCTGCATCATTGTAAGATACACATCAACATCAATTATATATCCGGCTCCAAAAATAAAAAGTACGATCAAAGAAATGAAGAAAATAGAAATACCAAATAAAATACAAAAAAATGGACCGGATTTATTTGGAACATATCTGACTGAGATGAATTTTTACTATTCCCAACCTCTGAACTCGCCTAGATTCAACTTTTTGGTCTTTCAACCTACTAATTTAACCATTGGAATATTGTTGAAATATTAACATTCTTTTTGGAGCGCAGAAAAAAGCGAAACAAAATCGAATAATTTAATTCATTGACATACTTTATATACCTAGAATATACGTCTATTCATTCTTCATCTAGAATATCTGCGGACACCTAGATCGATTATGTATGATAATCAACACCACTAATAAATATATCTATTCCCGGCAATTCATTACATTAAAATTCATTCAAATGAATTTGGGAATAGATACTCATACAAATGAATTGCCGGGAACCAGATTTGAACTGGTGACACGAGGATTTTCAGTCCTCTGCTCTACCGGCTGAGCTATCCCGACCATTCTTGAAGCACTATCCTCATTTTAAGAAAAAAGTTGAGTCTATGTCAACTAATATAAAAAAAAAGAGGATATAGGATAAAAAATTAGAGAATAAGAAGGGCTTTTGGGGATAGAGGGACTTGAACCCTCACGATTTCTAAAGTCGACGGATTTTCCTCTTACTAAAAATTTCATTGGTGTCGGTATTGACATGTAGAATGGGACTCTATCTTTATTCTCGTCTGATTAATCATTTCTTCAAAAGATCCATCAGACTATGGTGGAGTGACTGATTTGATCAATGAATATTCCATTTTTTCTTCAAGTTGGAATTGATTTGATTCACATCTTTTTTAATCGAATCTAATCTAAATATTTACAAATATAAGTTTGTAATTTTCATTAATCAACTGAAATAGTATTTCAGTAAATATATATATGTTTATCTTTGATCCTTTCTAGAATTTTGATAGAAGGATTAATTTCCTACTGCGAAAGGAAATGTTGTCAACTCCATTTGTTAGAACAGCTTCCATTGAGTCTCTGCACCTATCCTTTATTTGTTTCATTTTAACTTTCTGAACTTTTATTTTTTTGTTTTCGGAAAGCAGGATTTGGCTCAGGATTGCCCATTGTGAATTCCAGGGTTTCTCTGAATTTGAAAGTTTTCACTTGGTAAGTTTCCATACCAAGGCTCAATCCAATTAAGTCCGTAGCGTCTACCAATTTCGCCATATCCCCCCTTTTTTCTTTGAGATTCGGATCTCATTAGGATGTTTTTTCATTTGTATTATTATATGATAATGTAATGATATGCAGGAACTTTTCAATTTATTAGATAGCTAGTCCCATTTTGAAAAAAAAAAAGTTTCCTTCTATCACTGTTTAATTGATTTTCTTTCATCTATATTGGATACCCATATTTGGTCAAATCAGAAATGATTCTATTATCTCTGTATCAAATATATATAATTAATCAAATAATATTCGCAATTCAATATAGAGAGATAGATACCACATATATCTCTCTTTTTTATCTCCCTCCTTCTCTCATTTTTTGATAGAATTTGGAATACTCGAACGTTCGATTCTTTTTCTTTTTTCCTTAGAGCGTACAGAAACCGACCTTCTAATTCTAATATAAAAAACGAAAAGCAAAAATCCATTTCTGTTATGAATTTCGATTCTATCGAATTTCTAATTACTTATTTATATATTTAAATTTAATTTCTTTTGATAATCCATCCAATTTTTTAGAATTCTAACTATACATTATATTAATTATATTATTTTTTTTTTTTTATATTAAATAAAATAAATTACTTTGTCCTCTAATCTAATTATTCATTATTATAAGAATATTTTCATATTATTTTCAATTTGCAATCTAATCTACTACTAATTAGTCATTATTTCAAAGATTTAATTAAAGATTTGTATTTGAAATAGTATTTTCCATATCTATTATATTTATATTCTATATATTTTAAAAATAAAAGGTATTCTAGTTCTAGAATTATTATTATATTAATATATAATATAATATTTATTATATTAATATATAAGGTATTCTAGAATTATTATTCTAATAATATTAATATTAATTAATATATATTATAGGAATATATATTATAGGAAAAATTGATTATGAAATAATAGATCTATAGAATAGAAGAGATATAATAATTATGTGTTAGATGTAAATATATAATTTAATATATATATATTGTTATATATTATTATTAATATTTATTTCTCTATTATATTGAATTTTTATAGATGAAAACTATGAAGAACTAATTAATAAACAATTAAT